CATTTGGCTCTCACGCTCAATTGTTTCTTTTCTCTTTTCTTTGATTAATGGGCATTCCCATATCTTTGAACGGAATGAGCCTATCCTCTCTTTTCTGTTCTTATTCAAAGATATCAAAACTGATCTAACATCAGAATCTTAGGAGGACTCTTCAGACCAGACAAAAAAGAAAAAATTGTCAGCAAAGTTGTTTCTTTATTTGTTCTTTATTTACAACTTCTTTCCAAAAATAAAAAGATTTTAAAGAAGAAAGAATAAAATTTTTTCTTCTTTATATGCTATGATAAATTCAATCAAAATCCTAATAGAATAGAATAATAGAATAGAAAGAGAATTGAATAGAATTATGAACTTCATTACTTCATTCTCATTATTATTAGAATAAAATGAGATTTCGATCTTTTTCATCCAAAAAATTCTCTTTTTTATACAAATATTTTATACAAATACAATACATAGGTCGTCGATTCGGCAGTGGATAAAAAAGGGGGACCCATCTTTCCAGTTAATGGTTCAAAGAATTTTATCCATATGAGTGTTCTACATCGGATAAATTCCTAATTATTCCTTTTTTCTTATTTTTCAACCTTTTTGGTACTTTTGGTACTAACGTAGTGGTAGAAAGAGTACCATGCTATGCTGTGCCTGGACTTCAAACAATTTATCTTTAACCATGTAAAAGACCTCAACATTCTTGGTTGATAGAGAAGAGAATCAAAGTTCATTTACCAATTAGTCACGAAATGCTATGGTTCTTACATATGATTTCTGAATAAAATCAAATTCCGAAGTAATTCGTCGAGATTGTGCACCTTTTGTTCCTATTTAGACTATAGAAATAGAAAAAAGAATATATAAGTGCAGCCGGTTAAATCCAACCTATTCTTGAAATACACAACTCGCACACACTCCCTTTCCAAAGAAAATCAATACACCCAGCACTACGCTTAGATTTATTAGATTTGTTGCTAAAATATCGGTATTAAACTCGAAACTCCCAGCGGATGGCCAGTGCCCCACGGAAACAAAAGAATTGGTTATATTTTTCATAGGCTCTCCCCTTATAGATAGGACTAACAAAGAACAGAGTTCTTTTTGTATCACTCCGCTTATTATTATTAATGGAATTTGAGAATTCTCAAATTTATTAGTTATGGTTATGCTTTTATTCTTCTTTTTTTTTTACATTTTTATTCTACGATGAAATTAAACATTAAACAAAAGGATTTGCAAATAAAAGAGCTAATGCCACGACCAGTCCATAAATTGTTAAAGCTTCCATAAAAGCCAGACTAAGCAATAAAGTACCTCGTATTTTACCCTCTGCTTCTGGTTGTCTCGCAATACCTTCTACGGCTTGGCCCGCAGCAGTACCTTGACCAACCCCAGGTCCGATAGAAGCAAGCCCTACAGCCAATCCAGCAGCAATAACGGAAGCAGCAGAAATAAGTGGATTCATGGTAAGTTCCTCGCACCAAAAAAAGAAATGGTTAATGATACAACCAACCAATGAATTAGTACTTAATCTATTTTTTTCTACTTCTAATTTTCTTATATTACCTTACTACACTTCTTTTTTATTTTTTGATCTTTTTTACTAAAATCTATCGGGTCGAAGTAGCTAAAAGTTCCAAATGGAATTCAGAATATTACTGAATTGTCAGAACTACTTCGATAAACCATTTTTCCTTTCTACCTTATGTAAATAAATATGTATACGGTTTTAGTCATTATGTTTCCTTGTTTATAAATTATTCTATTTTTTCTCTTTCATTCAATTCACAATCAAAGACAAAATAGAAAAAGGACTTATATGGAAATCCATCTAAATGCAGTAGGCTATAAAAAAAAAAGAGATAGGGGTAATTACCTTTTAACTAGTAAATATTTTTTCTTCCATAACGTAAATCACCTGCACTTTTTATTCTTTTTTATTCTATTAAATTGTATTCTGAAACCATTCTTCAAAACATACACAAGGATTGATACTCATAGGTATTACATATACATGATCTCCAACCCAGTGGATTATATTGAACCCCGAACTCCCGCATTGCTTGAATTGGGATAAGCTTCAAAAATTAAAAAAAGACTCTTTTGAAAGTGAGTCAATGATGACCCTCCATGGATTCACCTATATAAGCCGCAGCCAAAGTTGCAAAAATAAGAGCTTGAATACCACTTGTAAATAATCCAAGAAACATTACAGGTATAGGAACTACTGAAGGCACTAAAGAAACAAGAACAACAACCACTAATTCATCAGCCAATATATTCCCGAAAAGTCGAAAACTAAGAGATAAAGGTTTTGTGAAATCTTCTAGAATATTAATTGGTAAAAGTATTGGAGTTGGTTGAATGTATTTCCCGAAATATCCCAATCCTTTTTTCCTAAGACCTGCATAGAAATATGCCACTGACGTAGGTAAAGCTAAAGCAACAGTAGTATTTATATCATTCGTGGGCGCAGCTAACTCCCCATGAGGTAATTTTATGATTTTCCAAGGTAAAAGAGCACCTGACCAGTTAGAAACAAAAATAAATAGGAACATCGTTCCTATAAAAGGAACCCAAGGACCATACTCCTCTCCAATCTGAGTTTTGCTCAAGTCTTGAATAAATTCAAGGACATATTCGAAGAAATTCTGACCGTTGGTCGGAATGGTTTGCGGATTCCGAACAGCTAGGATGACTGAACCTAATAAGATAGCAATTACAACCCAAGAAGTGATAAGTACTTGGGCATGAATTTGTAAACCTCCTATTTGCCAATAGAAATGTTGGCCTACTTCTACACCTGATATATCGTATAACCCTTTGAGTGTTTTAATGGAACATGGTATAACATTCATATTGTCCTCTAACAGAAATCAAACTTCAAAAAAGTGATTATTTTTATTCAACCTTCTCTTTCTCAATTCACCTATATTCATTCATGAATTTAAGTTATGAATCGTATATTTTGGATACCGAGAAATCGCATAAAAAAAATACCAATCATTTTTATCTTTTCTTTTAAATATTATTTGATAGTCAAAACATAGTTCAAACTCCAAAAGATGCAAACCAAAATAGTAACAATCAAAGAGAGTTCACTAAAAATAAACTAATCTTCTTCTTTCTTCTTATTAAGGGTAATGATAAGATAATCAACCATTTTTTATATAACTAGAATGGCCCTCACAAATTGCAGATACTAATTTGGTAAGAATCAATCGAATCGAAGCTATAGCATCATCGTTGGCCGGAATAGAAAGATCTGCAAGATCTGGATCACAATTTGTATCGATTAAACAAATCGTCGGAATACCCAAAATGACACATTCTCGAAGAACCGTATATTCTTCTTGCTGATCCACGATAATTACAATATCGGGCAATCCCGTCATATATTTGATCCCGCCAAGATATGCTTGCAAAGTAGATAACTTTCTCTTCAACATTGCTGCATCTCCTTTAGGGAGACGATTGAGTTTCCCCATCTTTTGTTCTGCTCTTAAGTCCCTGAACTTCTGAAGTCTTGTTTCTGTAGTAGACCAATTCGTTAACATACCACCAAGCCATTTTTTATTAACATAATGACATCGAGCCCTTATTGCTGCTGATGCTACTAAATCTGCTGCTTTCTTTTTGGTGCCAACGATTAAGAATCTTTTTCCCCTACTTGCTGCATCAAAAACTAAATCGCAGGCTTCTGATAAAAAACGAGCAGTTATAGTAAGATTTGTAATATGAATACCTTTACGCTTTGCCGAGATGTAAGGAGCCATTCTAGGATTCCATTTATTAGTAACATGACCAAAATGAATTCCTGCTTCCATCATTTCTTCCAAATTGATGTTCCAATATCGTCTTCCCATTTTACCACACTTTCTCTTTTTTTTTTCAAAGAGATTCAGTACCTTATGAAATAAAAAATTGTTCCGACGGAACTTTCTACCAGGATTGACCATTGATCTACGACCCAAACCATGAATTTCATTCTTTCTTTTTTATTTCATTGATTATGAAATCCATAATCGGACCAGAGAGTGAAAGTAAAAAAAAGAAACCTCTTGTTAGGATACATTACGTAAAAGATTGGTCTGATGTCTCATGGAAAGTTTTTGGGGCACAAGAACAAAATAATTCTCTATGGTGTAGCAAAATATCGCTCATTTCCAACTCAAATAGATTCTTCCTTTTGATTTTCAAATGAATGTTTTTGTCTTGCTTTGAACGATGTACTAATTTGTTGAATCCGGTACCAACCGGTATAATCCCCCCCAGAACAACGTTCTCTTTCAGGCCTTTCAACCAATCAATACGACCTCGTAGAGCAGCTTTTGCTAAAACTCGAGCAGTTTCTTGAAAACTTGCTTCGGATATGAAACTTTGAGTATTTAGAGATGACTTCGTTATTCCCAATAAGATTGCCCGATAATAGATTGATTCGTCCAAAACGCGCCCTGCTCGTTCTGCTCGCAACAATCCAATAAATTCCCCAGGTAAAAAAACATTAGACATTCCATCTTCTGAAACCAAAACTCTTGATGTTACTTGACGTACAATAATCTCTAGATGTCTATTATGGATCTGTACCCCCTGGGATCGATAAACCTTTTGTATCTTATTAACCAAAGAGATACGACTTTGGGCTATGGTTAGTTCAGCTCCAATCAAGAATCCCCAGGGGATCCCAAGAATCCTTCGGATACGTTCGTCCCAACCTTCAATTCTTCTTTCGAGGTTCATCGATATTGAATCAATTGAACGAACTTCTAAGATTTGTTCTACTTTTGGAAGACCTTGCGTTATGTCACCAGATCTCGATTTTTCATATATAAATGTAATTAATGTATCTCCTTCATAAAAGGTTTCCCCATAATGACCATGGACAGTTGCTCCTGGAGTGACCAAATAGGGCTTAGCTGATCTTATAACTAGAGAATCAACATGAACAATGAAAATTTGACCAGATTTTTTTATGCGTGATCCATATTTCAATAGATATACATTTTCACAAAGGAATTGTCCAAGGCTAATTATTGTCCATGCCTCTTCACAAGAATCGTGATGGAGAAAACACCAATTCAAATGGAATGAATTCCAAATGATGTTACTGCAAGGATCGGGATTATAAATTTTACTATTTTCATCTAGAAAATAGTATTGAAATGGAAGTACTTGAAGCACTTGGAAAGTCTGTTGAAAATTTTCAAGCAAAAAAGATTTCTTTAAAAAGACTTGATTATAAGTTCTTAAAAAGTAAGATGAACGATAATTTACTATTCTAGGCACAATAGTACCTAAAGGACCCAACAAATACCTAATTGGAGTCATGGAATCCAATTCTTTTGTCGCATTATTATATCTTGAAGTATTGAAGGGGCCAATTCGAGAACAATTGGATGATGACAAAATTAGGAAAGATTGGCATTCCTTATTTCGATTCAACAACGTACCAAGAGTTCCCTGATGTTGGGGAAATAATTGAATCTTCGCCTTGGAATCAAAAGGATTTTTTCTATGGATACGATCTAATTCATTATTGGAAATAAATCCTGAACCTGCCGTATCATACCTTTTTTCGGTATACGAAAGAATGGACTTTACTAACTCAATTCGGATGAAATAACAAAGTAGATAATTTGTCCTTATTTCAACAAAAGAAGCATGAACCTTTTCTTCTATAGAACTCTTTTTTTCTTGATCCCAAGTCAATACTAAGCAAGCCCGAACTAATTGAATACTTGTGTGAGAAATTCCTCGAATTGACTTGCCATTTTCATAAAGTATATAATTGACAATTCGAAGTTGGACATTATTCTTTTCCTGCAAGAGATCTTGAGAGAAAAGTGTTGCTAAATTTATCCCATCAGCTATTTCATATGTGACTACGGGCCGAACCAAAACAAAAGACTTTTTTTTGGTAGATGTAATGCGTTGGACATAGATCCAATTTTTAAATTTTTTTGATCCTTTAGAATCTTTTTTTCCGATTCCTGGTGGTATCAAAATGCCACTGTGCCTAGATATTTTATCCACCTCTCCAGAAAAATGAATATCTCCAGAAAATATTTTCAGTTCTATACTTTTCTTTTTTCTCTCCACTCGGACTAATCCACCTACTCGACTTCTTGTATTTAGATTTAAAACAAGTCGTGTATCTACTCCAATGATACTATTGTTCCGGACCATTATGGGCGAAGATCCGGGTAAGATATGTATTTCTTCGGGAATGAAAAAAAATTGATCTACTTTCATTTGCGTTTGGTATTTCGGACTAAAATCTTTTGCTCCTCGATACTCAATCAAATTTTCTTTTTTTACGATTGAATCTATTTCGACAATCCCATATTTAGTAATTCCCGAACTGCTTCTTCTGTATCGCGGATCATCAAAATAAGCAAGAATACTATTTCTACGTAAAATACCATTTATAGGTATTTTAATCGAAATACCAAAACAGGGTATTAGTTTCTTTTCTTGTTCTTGATCATATTGTAAGGGAATCACAAATCTATTTCTTCGCTTTTTCGCCAAAGAATTCTCTTGACGAATATAAGTAGAAGGCTCTATAAGATTCCAATGACCTTTAGATATGATTCGATAAGGTTTTGAATAGTCAAGACTTTCCCTATCTTTTTTACCAAAAGTATCCAACAATTTATGTCTTACTTGATCATTAGTCAGTGAGAGATCAAAGATATCTTTGAGAGAAAAAGAATTAGCATTCATTTGATCTTGATCCTTGTGGAGTGAAAAAGACACTATATTGGAATTGGATCTGCATAGACCTCCTGCTAATATCCATAAATGACTTGTTTTTGGTAATATATGAACATTACTATATGGATATTCGGGCGTATGATAGCCATCAGTACTCCAGTGCATTTCTCCTTCTGACTCAGAATAAATATGTTTTTGAACCCTCTCCTTAAAATGAAAGGTGGACGTTTCGGCACGAATCTCGGCAATCACTTGTTCTGATTCTACATATTGATCATTTTGAACTAAAATCAAACTTTTTGTTGGAATATTTACATTATGTCTAATATTTTGACTCTCAATAGTTACATACAAGTCTATAAAACATAGAAAAGCAGGATGCCCATGACGGGTACGTGTGGGATGAACCAAACCCTCATCAAATTTTATTTTTCCATTAGAAGGAGCTCGTACATGTTCGGCAGTACCACCCGTGAATACTCCGCCAGTATGAAAAGTTCTTAATGTTAGTTGAGTCCCCGGTTCCCCAATTGATTGACCCGCAATAATGCCTACGGCTTCTCCCAACTCGACCAGGTCACCATGAGTAGGACTCCGGCCATAACATAATTGACAGATCCAAGATGTACTCCTGCAAGTAAAAGGAGTTCGAATATATATTGGGTGTGCTTGAAAGGTTATGAATCGATTAACAAGTCCAATTCCAATATCTTTATTTCGAGTAGCAATGCATCGTAGACCAATATATATATCGTCTGCTAATACACGACCAATTAGTGTTTGGACAAA